TTGGATTTCTTACATTCTCATCAAATTTATATACTTTATTTGAATTTGAAAAAAAAGAAAGACGTTCATTCTTGTTCATTTTTAATAAATTTAGCAAAGGAAAGTTTTTTTTAGTTATTTTTGAACCTTCTTTACCCCATAGAGATATTGAATACAAGGGGGTATTCCTTTTTCCACTGTAATTTTGAAAATGAACGTTTAAATGTCCTTCAAAAGTAAGTAAATAAATCCGACACATATAAAATGCAGTTAATCCTGCCGTAGACCAAGCTATTATTGCAAAAATAGGTGAATACAACCAACTATCATTAAGGATTTCATCTTTGGACCAAAAACAAGCAAGGGGTGGAATACCGCAAAGAGAAAGTGTACCTAATAAAAAAGAATTTTTAGTAATTGGTACATGTTTTGTTAAACCTCCCATAAGTACCATGTTCTGGCTTTTTTCTGGACAATATCCAACAAGAGTTTCCATCGAATGAATAACAGATCCCGATCCTAAAAACAATAATGCTTTGGAATAAGCATGAGTAATCAAATGAAATAAAGCACTGCGATAAGACCCCATACCTAGAGCTAACATCATATAACCCAATTGAGACATTGTAGAATAGGCTAAACCCCTCTTAATGTCTTTTTGAGCAAGAGCTAAAGTAGCTCCTAAAAAAACTGTTATTATCCCTATAAAAGAGATAAAATTCATGATGTGGGGTATGACTATGAAAAGAGGCATAAGTCGAGCTACAAGAAAAATTCCTGCTGCTACCATCGTAGCAGCATGTATAAGAGCTGAAATAGGAGTCGGCCCTTCCATTGCATCAGGTAACCATACATGAAGGGGAAATTGTGCAGATTTAGCAATAGCACCGCCAAATAATAGAACAGCGCACAAAGTAACAAATAAAAAATTGACCTCATTAGTAGAAATCAAGTTATTTAATATTTGGAATAAATCACGAAATTCGAAACTTCCTGTTACCCAATAAAACCCCAAAATGCCTAATAATAAACCAAAATCACCAACACGATTAGTTACAAACGCTTTTTGACAAGCCTTTGCTGCAACAGGTCGTGTGAACCAAAATCCTATTAATAGATACGAACACATTCCAACCAATTCCCAAAAAATATAAATTTGTATCAAATTTGAACTAGTAACTAATCCCAACATGGAAGTACTGAAAAAACTCATATAAGCAAAAAATCTCAGATATCCATGATCATGAGACATATAATTATCACTATAAATAAGAACTAAAATTCCAACAGTAGTGATTAATATTGACATAATAGAAGTAAGTGGATCGATTAAGTATCCGAATTCTAAAGAAAAATCATTATTGATAATCCAAGACCATACATATTGATAGACAGAACTGCTATTTATTTGCTGAATAGACAGATTCATGGAAAAAATCATGACTATACTTAACAATAAAACGCTCTGAAAAGCCCACATACGACGAAGACTTTTTGTTGCCGTCGGAAAAAGAAGAAGTCCCACCCCTATTAACATAGGAACTGGAAGTGGAAGAAAAGGTATTATCCACGCATATTGATATGTCTGTTCCATAAAAAAAGTTTTTTATTCTTAATTAATTGTTTCCGATTCACCGGATCTTACCTCTTTCGAAAAAGTCACTAAAAAATCAAGATATGCACTAATTTATTTAAATTGAATTTCATAATTTTAATTTTATATTAGTATTTATTTTGAGTCTTTTCAAAATCGTTCAAATATTCAAAACAAGAAGTTACAATTGGAGAAATGATATGACCAAGTGCGATATATAAAATATAAATAAAAAGAATATAAAATATAAATAAAAAGAATATAAATAAATATATTATTACGAGAAATTATCATAATAATTAATAATCGTAATAATAATTAATAAAAATAATAAAACAATTTAGGCTAAAAAGAGTACTGATGCTGATATGAATTATATGAATTATAGGATTAACTAAGGTCATTGGTCTAATGAAAAAAACTCTTTATTTTAGTTACTTTATTTCAACTCATTAACTAATTCATTATGGGATTGATTGTTTTCCATTTCAATCAAAACAATTTATTAGTAAAGTTTAGAAGATTATAGATCTAAAATGAACTTTTTTATCAAAAAAACAGATCTTTCTTACTAGTCTCATTCGAATTTGAAAATGGAATTTAGGTGTATTTTTTCTCAAGTTTTACTAAAAAAAGATTACTAAAAAAAGACTCACGTTTTTAGGCAAAAGTTTACAATCCTTTGAGGTATTTTATTACATGTAAATAAAGTATAGAATAGAATGACGAAAATAAAGGTCTTTTAGGCTCTTTATTTATTTTATTAAGTTTGATTTCTATCACATAGCAGATTCTAAAGATATAACTTTGAGATATAAACAACGAGAATTAAGAGTTCCAAACCAAAAATTTTTGGTTTTACGAATAGTGTATGGAATCAAAAATTTTTTATGTTATTTCGAGTCATTTTTGATCAAATTTTTACAGATATATCTATATCTATCTATATTTCTTTTTTATGAAGAGAATCTTTTTTAGAGAAAAATAGATCATGAATAAGAAAAAATAATTGGTTTTGAACAATAGATGTCTTTCACATCCAACTATAACAATGAGTAACTTCTTCATTTTTAAATGGCAGTTCCAAAAAAACGTACTTCGATATCAAAAAAGCGTATTCGTAAAAATATTTGGAAAAGGAAAGGATATTGGGCAGCGTTAAAAGCTTTGTCATTAGGGAAATCTCTTTCTACCGGGAATTCAAAAAGTTTTTTTGTACGACAAACAACTAAGTCCTAAAAGATTGGAATAATCAGAATGGATTTGACTCAAAAAATTGGATCAGTAATTATCTATTATCTATATTTGTTAATATCTATATCTATATTTCTATATCTATATTAAATAATAAAACAATTGGCAGTCCTAGACTTTTAATCTTATCTTATTCTTTTCTTATAAGATAAGATAAAAATTCTTGTATTTTCTGAAATCTAAAGAAATAAAAAATATTGTATTTTTTTTAGTATATTTTCAATCAGATTTTGGTGGTGGGGAGTCTTATTTTCCCCATCGACCTTTACAATAATGATAATGAAAAATTTTTATCTTTCTCGGGAAGGGCAGATATAAGATTTTTAGTTAAAATTAATGAATTGTTGAAACTAATTGATTTCATGTTAAAAATTTTTGGATAACTTTCTTACTTCTTCATTTATTTACTATTTTACTATATGGAATATGGAATGTATTTATCATATATCTACAACTTTCAGTCCAATCAATAAAAAAACTTCATTGTTGAGATATTATGTACAAGTGTCAATTTGGAGTAGTCAAAAAATAGACATATTTTAGATTCATTGATAAAATTTCTTTTTTTTTTTCTGAAATCTGATAAAGCAGAAATAATGACAATAATAATAAAAGTAAAAAATGAAAAAAAAAATTTTCGCGAGAATTCTCTAGTTGCAAGAATTCTATTTTTCTATTTTTGGCTAATATATATATAAACTACTTGAATCTTTACTAAAAAAACTTATTTGAGTGAATTGACTTATTCAATCTCGACGATTGAATATAAATAGGCTATTATGAGTTCGAGCAAGCCGCTATGGTGAAATCGGTAGACACGCTGCTCTTAGGAAGCAGTGCTAGAGCATCTCGGTTCGAGTCCGAGTGGCGGCATGCCATCTTCTAAAAGAGATCCAATACATCCTATAATAAAAATAAATAAAATTCCCTATTTCTATTTATTAATTAAATTTATATGGGGATCCCCTCCCCCTTTTTCATTTTTATGATGATGATATTTTCAACTTTAGAGCATATATTAACTCATATTTCCTTTTCTATTGTTTCAATTGTAATTACAATTCATTTGATAACCTTATTTGGCAATGAAATCATAACATATGATTCGTCAGAAAAGGGAATGATAGCTACTTTTTTATGTCTAACAGGATTATTGCTCACCCGTTGGATTTCTTCGGGACATTTCCCGCTAAGTGATTTATATGAATCATTAATTTTTCTTTCATGGAGTTTCTCCCTTATTCATATAGTGCCTTATTTCAAAATAAGAAAAAATTATTTAACCACAATAACTGCTTCAAGTACTATTTTTACCCAAGGTTTTGCTACATCGGGTCTTTTAAATGAAATACGGAAACCCACAATATTAGTACCCGCTCTACAATCGGAATGGTTAATAATGCACGTAAGTATGATGATATTAAGCTATGCGGCTCTTCTTTGTGGATCATTATTATCAGTAGCACTTCTAGTCATTACATTTAGAAAGATTTTTTATAGTTCTAAAAGTAATAATTTATTAAAATTAAATGAGTCATTTTCGTTTGGTGAAATCCAATACAAGAATGAAAGAAACAATATTTTTTATGCTAAGAATTATTACAAGGCTCAATTGATTCAACAATTAGATTTTTGGAGTTATCGTGTGATTAGCCTAGGATTTATCTTTTTAACCATAGGTATTCTTTCAGGAGCAGTATGGGCTAATGAAGCATGGGGATCATATTGGAGTTGGGATCCAAAGGAAACTTGGGCCTTTATTACTTGGATCGTCTTCGCAATTTATTTGCATACTCGAACAAATAAAAATTTGCAGGGGGCAAATTCCGCAATTGTGGCGACTCTAGGCTTTCTTATAATTTGGATATGCTATTTTGGGGTCAATCTATTAGGAATAGGGCTACATAGTTATGGTTCATTTACCTTAACCTCTAGTTAACTTCAAGAAAAGTTCTTCCGAATATAAACAGAGTTCAATGCGGTGTATATAAAACACCTTTGTATCAACCGGCCAGAACCATGTGAATCAAGTAGTGTAGTGATTCACGCGGTTCTTGCAAAGACCAAGGATATTGGGTGAAAATTCAAATTCATATTTTGTTTTTACTTTAATTTAAAATTTAAGATTTAAGAGAAGAAAAATCCTTCTTTTTTTTCATTAGCCAACCAACTC